TCATTTTCAGGGCATGCGATAGTTCAATTATGTATGGACGATTCGTTGTTCCATGCCCTTTAGAATACAATGGGTTTCGAAAAAAAAAAAGAAGAATTATTTTTTATTTTCTATTGGTTGATAAACCGACCTAGGTAAATCCATGAGTGCAATTCGACTAGTCTTTACTATATAACCATTTGAACCCTAAATTTTCCTGTAACTCAGATTCCAGAGTATATCTTTTAACGAGTCCAACAAAAAAAGGAAAATTTCTTTTTTCCTTGCCCCTAAATGAAATATTAAATGAAATAATGATAAACTGGAACTGAAGGCCCCTTTCTCGCGTTCGTTCTCTATTTGCATTGCTGAAACAAAACAACAAAACAATATGGGAATCAGATTTTGAAATCAAGGAAAGATATTGAAAAATCCATTTTTCAATATCTTTTATTATATATATATATTATATGTATCGGAAAAGAATATATTATATGTATCGGAAAAGAATAGCGATTTATTCCTATAGAGCGTCCATTAACAAGAAATCATAAATATCGACAAATTCTTGTCTTTTGTGATCTAAGAAACTAAAAAAGGAAATAAAAAACCCGCTTTCTACAATTTAATATAGATCGAATTTAAATATCAGAATAGCCAATATAGTCATGATTCAATGGGTCAGGTCCACTTACTTTTTTTTTAGTTACCATTTTTATGGTAGGTTTGGTGGGAACAATAGGGAAGTAGGAATATTTTGGTTTGTGATTAATAAATAGGGGTTGGATATCTAGAATATTTATGTTATGTTTCCTGGAATATTTAAATAAATAATAATAAGACTACAGGCTAGAAGCCCCCACCCACTAAGTTCAATTAGTCAATATAATAATAATTAAATGTTCAACTTTTAAATTATTAATTAGAACTCAAAATAAAATAATAAGAACTCATTATATTATAAATAATACAATAGTGTTTGCCTTTTTTTTATTATCAAAAATATCTGTATTCTTCGATGAAAAACGAAGACAAAGACTTGAGTTTCATGAAAAAAGCCCTTTATCGGATTTGAACCGATGACTTACGCCTTACCATGGCGTTACTCTACCACTGAGTTAAAAGGGCCTGCTCAATTCATGACTTAGCCATTTTCCATTATGAGTCTACTGCATATATGTATATATGCAGTAGACTCATAATGGAAATAATGGAAAAATAAATTATATTTACCTAGAAAAGGGGTAAAATTTTTCTCGTTTTTGAATTTTCTGACTTAATGTGAGATAGTGATAGGCATATTTTATCTGAACAAGAAACGAAGCAATGAGTTAAAATTGAAGAAAAAAAAAACGTTCAATTCAAATTCAAATCCTATAGAATCAGAATATAAAAAGACTGTTCGAATCTAGCCATACCATTAGATTATATTGACAATTCCAAAAAACTATTCATACTATCATTATAGTATGATGACGGTCGGGCGAATATGCCCCCATCGTCTAGCGGTTCAGGACATCTCTCTTTCAAGGAGGCAGCGGGGATTCGACTTCCCCTGGGGGTAGGGTACTACGAAAGGAAGTTGATCATGGATTATCAATAAACATATAAAGAATCTTCCTTGGGTCGATGCCCGAGCGGTTAATGGGGACGGACTGTAAATTCGTTGACGACTGTCTACGCTGGTTCAAATCCAGCTCGGCCCAAGAATTCACCGCCCTATGAGTAAGATATAATTAATTTATCCTATAGAAAAGAAAGGGTAATGCCTGCTTCGTAGAGAAATAAAGAAAAATTTTGCTCTATCTTTTTTTTTCATCTCATTTAAAGATTGATTATTTTTAGTTAACAATAAAATAAAAAATCACTAGTTACTAATAATCCGTCTCACTCTCACTAAAGCCCGTGTTTATGTGGATATAATATCAATATAGCATTCGCATATCTGTTACGTTCCAACATGACGAGTAGAATATTCTTATGAAATCCTAAGTATATGTATGCTATACACCTCGCCGGGATTGTAGTTCAATTGGTCAGAGCACCGCCCTGTCAAGGCGGAAGCTGCGGGTTCGAGCCCCGTCAGTCCCGAACTAGGATCTCATGAATTGAGAAATGAATTTCTCTATTTTTGCGAAAGGGAAGACGAAGAGCAAAATGGAATCAAACAAATTCGCACCGTGGAGATTATTTCTTTTGTTTCGCATGTCTCATCAGATAAATATGGGAAGTTCCTTTTCTTCCCCAGTACTAATTGATAAGGAAAAATATATGTAGATTTAGTACAATTGGTGCTATATTCAGTATTTAAAGTTAGACAATACTCTTTTTTTTTCAATCATTCTGCTCTTGATCAATGAAATGGAATAGAGTGCTCAGATTTTTGGGGGGGTACAGACACAAAATAGCTTTATTTATTATATTTTATTTATTATATGATATACAATGAACTTAATCTTCATAGAATTTAATTCTCCGGCAAAGTACTTTTTAGGTTAAAGCATATCTTTTCTAAATCTAAATTTTTTTTAGCCTCAATTATGACTACTGATTTGAAACAATTTATTTCATTCTCATTCCAATTTTATATTGAATTTTTGATGTATACGTTCCAACTTCAATCCAACAAAACAAAGAGTATACTAATAAAATAAGATAAAATAAAAGACCAACAAAACCAAGTAGGGCTCCTTTCTTTTCTTATTCTTAGTAAAGGTAAAGCTTGAATAGTCGATTTTTTAGACTTAACCTTACCTTTTTTACATCTCACTTATCCTTATACTGTTCGTCTCTCTGTATGCCCTAGACGGTTATATTATATAATACCTTATAATTCTATATACAAAATCCTATGTATATGTATAAGTAGAAGAATTGTATAAGGAAGATAAGATGCTAGGTTATAGAAAAGAACAAGTGGAAAAAGGATGAAAACCTAATGATAGGTATTTCTGATCTAATAAAAAATGGTTTTTTGTATGGATAAAAGATCTCCCTATGTTATACTATTCAATTCTCAACGAGAAATTGATTTGATAGATCAGAAATTTTTATTCATAATATTGATCTGATTCAGTATCATCAAGATACAATTCATCCCATTGAATTTACAGGAATCAAATTTATCATCTCTATGGGATTAGATCCCGAGTTACGTTATTGCGAAAAAAAAAGATTAGATTATGGAAGTCAATATTCTCGCACTTATTGCTACTGCACTGTTCATTCTAATTCCTACTGCTTTTTTACTTATCATCTATGTAAAAACAGTTAGCCAAAATGATTAATTTGAATGAAACTTGAATTATCAGTTCTTAGCAGTTCAATTCAATTCAATGATTCAAGAAATGAAAGAAAAGAATTCAAACTCTAAGTCTTAAATGAAATGATTGCGCTGAGCTGGAATCAGAACAGAAGTAGCTTATTAAGTATCTAAGCTAGTGTGGTAGAAAGAACTATAATATATAGTTCTTTCTACCACACTAGCTAGTATTGTATACTAATATTAATATAGGCTTCATATAGATAAAATTACAATATGTATATAGTAGATGTATATATAGATAAGATAAAACTTTATTCTATTTCTTTTTTTTCATCTCAAGAAGTCATTGATTGAACAATTAATGGATGATCCGCGTAGTTATATGATAACTTCTTCGGATTTGGAAAAGGGGTTAGAGTAAACCTGGCCGTTTTTCATGTTTAAACAAAACATGAGATGAGTCAAAAAAGTATAATTTCTAGAAGTTTAAAACAAATGTGAAATGTGTGATATGTAAATAGCCTAACGGAAGAAAGATCTAATTTTATTATGTGTAGGACCTCTTTGGACAATCACTAATCGTTTCGCTTACAGTGGAAAGAAAATATATAGTGTCATAATAACAGAATTTTTTTTTTCTAAAAGAAAAAAAATATAGATTTAGTCAAAATTCGGTTGGAAAGAATCTTCTATTATGCGTAGATTTGAGTTGCAAAATACAATTCTGATAATGATTTATTACTCTATTCCAGTACAATTTTGAATACTTTTTTTTAAGGCAAGGCTTCGCAAAACGATTAATAAAGAATTGATACAGTTCGATTGAGCAATCGATTACTCAATTTAGTATTTGTAGTGTCCACAGCACTAGAGTCCACTCCTTCCCCATACTACAAGTGAAAGAGAAAATGTAAAGACAACCATTAAAGCAGCCCAAGCAAGACTTACTATATCCATGTGAATTATGTCCCTTATTTCTATGAAAGAATTATTCGATTATTATTTAATAATAATAGTGGAATCAATGGCACAGAGTCAAAATAGGATTCTGACTTAAGACTATTGATGAACCAAATCAATTCAATGAATACATTTGCAACAAGTTTCAATATTTTAAGATTTCCGGTAGAATCAGGAAGTATTAAGTACAAGATGATACACGCGCCTTTTCTATACACAACTATATATCAGATACCTCTATTTTCTATTTGATCTAAGCTTACTGTCTTTCTATGAAAGAATCGGTAGAACCCACTGCCACTATTATACAATACATATATTCTTTTTTTTTTCAATTTTTACCTTTACTCTATACTATAAGAGTCGACCAACTATTCTGATTCTATGTCTGAGCACTCATAGCCTTTCGTGAGTTTAAATACAAAGTATCTTCGTGCCTTTCTACAAGCCCTAAATTTATTTCCCATCATTGTATCTAATCTAATTTAATACCCAACAGAATCACGAGACGCTACTTAAAATTAAAAATTGTTTAAGAGATTTTGATATGCTAGTCTTTTATATAATCTTTTATTCTAGTAGTAAAAATGGGGTGCCTCTTAGGAATCTTTGTATATCGAGATTTCTGATCTTAGTTCTTAATTCCATTCTGGAATTGATTCTCACCATTTATTTCAAAATTTTTTGAAATAAATGGTGAGAATCAATCATTACCAATGATTAAATTAATAATTGAGGTTTTTGCTTCATCCCTATTACTGCCGATTTGATTTGGGCTAGACTTAGATTTTAAGAAAAAAAGTTACAGTCTTTTCTAAAACCTATGCTATAGTTTATAAAAATCAAGTATTGACACGTCCACGCCTCCACTTCTTGCGGAGCAATAATTCATCGAATTAGATCGGCAGAATAAGAAATAAAAAATCTTTGGTTGATCAGGCGACACCCGGATTTGAACTGGGGATAAAGGATTTGCAGTCCCCCGCCTTACCACTTGGCCATGCCGCCAAATTAGATCCAAAATAAAATGGATCAAAATATGAGCCATATTCTATTTCTACTACATAACTCTTTTTTTTTTATCTTGAATCCCGTTGTACTTAATCCTCAAAAACACATTCTTTTTTTTTATCTGGTTTCTATTATTTTCTTCGATTTATTATATCTCAAAATATACATAAGTTAATAATTTCCCTTCTCGTTTCTTTTCTATTGAGAGTCAAATTCTGGCGACAGACTGAAAAATTCGGGGCAAATTGGAACCATTTTTTAATTAGTCTTTAAATTGAAATTAGTGAATGGTTAATTTTTATCGGAGATACAATTTTATTTCCTTGAATGGAAAAAGAAAATTGATTTATGACCGATTTATGACTAATCTCATTTTTTTTTTTCAATAAAAAATACTTTTCTATTTCAATTATAACAACATATATGTGTATATGTAAACCCCAAAACACAAATTGTTACCCAAATACCGAGACAGGTCTCTCTCTTATGTACATATCCCTAGAGAGAATTCTCATGTTTCAATTTTTCATTGAATAAATAGATTGAAATATTGAATATAAAATACTAATTTTGGTGGAGTGCGATCCATATTAATGTTGCTCCAGAAATTGCAAGAAAGGATGTGATATATGGATAGATAGCCGTATCAACATGTACTTAATAAATACAATATTTTTTTTTAGTATATTTATATTAAGTTACACAATTCAAGCGTATTCTATAAATTTCCCTCCCTACCAAAAAAAATCCGCCAATTCTTTTTGGAACATGAAATTCCATTTTTTGTGTTAAAAAAGGGAAAACTCTATACTACTTCTGATTATTCTGTCTTTATTTCATTTATATAGATATAAAGAGGAGATTCAATCTCAATCATTCCTTTTTGTGGTATCCCGTCGGATCGTAATATCATACTAATACGTTAGGTAGAAGTTGGACCAATTTTGAACAAGGCTCCATAAGTGTAAGTAACAGAATTTTTTTTCCAGAAATATTTTCTCAATTTAACCCGTCGAAAATTTGAACCTGCGCCCAAAATGTTCTTTATTCCGCCGTTCCATCTCCGTTCATACGTTTGAAATAGATATATGGAGTTGACTAAAATTTTATGTGATTCAGTAAACAGAATATACATTCTATTATTGCTAGGTCGATCCATATGGGTCGATGAATAATGAATCAATAATTGAATTTTTTCAATAAAAATAAATAGGAAACTTAAGATTAAGATGCTTCGGAATGGAAATGAGGGAATGTCCACAATACCTGGATTTAGTCAGATACAACTTGAGGGATTTTGTAGGTTCATTAATCAGGGTTTAACGGAAGAATTTCATAAGTTTCCAAAAATTGAAGATAGAGATCAAGAAATGGAATTTCAATTATTTGTGGAAAGGTATCAATTGGTGGAGCCCCTGATAAAGGAAAGAGATGCTGTGTATGAATCACTCACATATTCTTCTGAATTATATGTCCCTGCGGGAGTAATTTGGAAAACCGGTAGGGATATGCAACAACAAACTGTTTTTATTGGAAACATTCCTCTAATGAATTCCCTGGGAACCTCTATAGTAAATGGAATATACAGAATTGTGATCAATCAAATATTGCAAAGTCCCGGTATTTACTATCGTTCAGAATTGGATCATAACGGAAATGCTGTTTATACCAGCACTATAATATCAGATTGGGGAGGAAGATCGGAATTAGAAATTGATAGAAGAACAAGGATATGGGCACGTGTAAGTAGGAAACAAAAAATCTCTATTCTAGTTTTATCATCAGCTATGGGTTCAAATCTAAGAGAAATTCTAGATAATGTTTGTTACCCTGAAATTTTCTTGTCTTTCTCGAATGATAAGGAGAAAAAAAAGATTGGATCCAAAGAAAATGCCATTTTGGAGTTTTATCAACAATTTGCTTGTGTCGGTGGGGATCCGGTATTTTCTGAGTCCTTATGTAAGGAATTACAAAAGAAATTTTTTCAACAAAAATGTGAATTAGGAAGGATTGGTCGACGAAATATGAACCGGAGACTGAATCTTGATATACCTCAGAACAATACATTTTTGTTACCACGAGATCTCTTGGCTGCTGCGGATCATTTGATCGGAATTAAATTTGGAATGGGTACATTTGACGATATGAATCACTTGAAAAATAAACGTATTCGTTCTGTAGCAGATCTGTTACAAGATCAATTCGGATTGGCTCTTGTTCGTTTAGAAAATTCGATTCGAGGAACTATATGTGGAGCAATCCGACATAAATTGATACCGATTCCTCAAAATTTGGTAACTTCAACTTCATTAACAACCACTTATGAATCCTTTTTTGGCCTACACCCTTTATCTCAAGTTTTGGATCGAACTAATCCATTGACACAAATTGTTCATGGGCGAAAATTGAGTTATTTGGGTCCTGGAGGATTGACGGGACGAACTGCTAGCTTTCGGATACGAGATATCCACCCGAGCCACTATGGGCGTATTTGCCCAATTGACACGTCTGAAGGAATCAATGTTGGACTTATTGGATCTTTAGCTATTCATGTGAGGATTGGTCCTTGGGGATCTATAGAGAATCCGCTTTATGAAATGTCTGAGAGATCAAAAGAGGCACAGATAATTTATTTATCACCAAATAGAGATGAATATTATATGGTAGCCGCAGGAAATTCTTTGGCCCTGAATCGGGGTATTCAAGAGGAACAAGTTGTTCCGGCTCGATACCGTCAAGAATTTTTGACTATTGCATGGGAACAGATTCGTTTTAGAAGTATTTTTCCTTTCCAATATTTTTCTATTGGAGCTTCCCTCATTCCGTTTATTGAGCATAATGATGCGAATCGAGCTTTAATGAGTTCTAATATGCAGCGCCAAGCAGTTCCTCTTTCTCGATCCGAGAAGTGCATTGTTGGAACTGGGCTGGAACGCCAAACGGCTCTAGATTCGGGGGTGTCTGTTATAGCTGAACGCGAAGGAAAGATCATTTATACTGATACTCACAAGATCATTTTATCAAGTAATGGGGACACTATAAGCATTCCATTAGTTATGTATCAACGTTCCAACAAAAATACTTGTATGCATCAAAAACCTCAGGTTCAGCAGGGTAAATGTATAAAAAAGGGGCAAATTTTAGCAGACGGGGCGGCTACAGTTGGTGGGGAACTCGCTTTAGGAAAAAACGTATTAGTCGCTTATATGCCATGGGAAGGTTACAATTTTGAAGACGCAGTACTAATTAGCGAACGGCTAGTGTGTGAAGATATTTATACTTCTTTTCACATACGGAAATATGAAATTAAGACTCATGTGACAAGTCAAGGTCCCGAAAGAATTACTAAGGAAATACCCCATTTAGAGGCTCATTTACTCCGAAATTTAGACAGAAATGGAATTGTAATGCTGGGATCTTGGATAGAAACCGGCGATATTTTAATAGGTAAATTAACACCTCAGACAGCGAACGAATCCTCGTATGCCCCCGAGGATAGATTATTACGAGCCATACTTGGGATTCAGGTATCCACTTCAAAAGAAACTTCTCTAAAACTACCTATAGGCGGAAGAGGTCGAGTTATTGATGTGAGATGGATCCAGAAAAAGACGGGTTCCAGCTATAATCCAGAAAGGATTCGTGTATATATTTTACAGAAACGTGAAATCAAAGTGGGTGATAAAGTAGCTGGAAGACATGGGAATAAAGGTATCATTTCTAAAATTTTGTCTAGACAAGATATGCCCTACTTGCAAGATGGAACACCTGTTGATATGGTCTTCAATCCATTAGGAGTACCCTCACGAATGAATGTAGGACAGATATTTGAATGTTCGCTCGGGTTAGCAGGGGATATACTAAAGAGACATTATAGAATAGCACCTTTTGATGAGAGATATGAGCAAGAGGCTTCGAGAAAACTAGTGTTTTCCGAATTATATGAAGCTAGTAAGCAAACAAAAAAACCATGGGTATTTGAACCCGAGTTTCCGGGAAAAAGCAGAATATTTGATGGAAGAACAGGAGATCCTTTTGAACAACCTGTTCTAATAGGCAAGTCCTATATCCTAAAATTAATTCATCAAGTTGATGATAAAATCCATGGACGTTCGAGTGGGCATTACGCACTTGTTACACAACAACCCCTTAGAGGAAGGGCTAAGCAAGGGGGGCAACGAGTAGGGGAAATGGAAGTTTGGGCTCTAGAAGGATTTGGTGTTGCTCATATTTTACAAGAGATGCTTACTTATAAATCTGATCATATTAGAGCTCGTCAAGAATTACTTGGTGCTACGATCATTGGAGGAACAGTACCTAATCCTGAGGATGCCCCAGAATCTTTTCGATTACTCGTTCGAGAACTACGATCTTTGGCTCTGGAACTGAACCATTTCCTTGTATCTGAAAAGAATTTTCAGATTAATCGGAAGGAAGTTTGATCCGAATGAATCAGAATTTCTATTCTATGATCGACCGGTATAAACATCAACAACTTCGAATTGGATTAGTGTCTCCTCAACAAATAAGGGCTTGGGCCAACAAAATCCTACCAAATGGGGAGATAGTTGGAGAGGTGACAAAGCCCTATACTTTTCATTATAAAACCAATAAACCGGAAAAAGATGGATTGTTTTGTGAAAGAATCTCTGGACCCATAAAAAGTGGAATTTGTGCTTGTGGAAATTATCGAGTGATCGGAGCGGAAAAAGAGGACCCGAAATTTTGTGAAGAATGTGGGGTGGAATTTGTTGATTCTCGGATACGAAGATATCAAATGGGATA